ATTTCATTTTGTAAACCGAAAACTTAACGTTGCTATCACACGAATTGCAAAACCTTATGGACACCCTAACATTCTTGCAGAATTTATAGCCGGACAATTAAAGAATAGAGTTTCATTTCGAAAGGCAATAAAAAAAGCTATTGAATTAACTGAACAAGCGGATACAAAAGGAATTCAAATCCAAATTGCGGGGCGTATCGACGGAAAAGAAATTGCACGTGTCGAATGGGTTAGAGAAGGTAGGGTTCCACTACAAACCATTCGAGCTAAAATTGATTATTGTTCCTATACAGTTCGAACTATTTATGGGGCATTGGGCATCAAAATTTGGATATTTACAGACGAGGAATAATGGTCTTTTGGTTATCTTTACGCTCTATCTAGTCTATTCAGCGATGGAACAAAAAAAATCAGAAACTCTTTCATTGTTTTTCAATCAAAAAAGAGCAATTTAAATTCTTCTAATTCGAATTCTATAGGGTTGAATAAAAATTTGATTGACCTTTGGTATAATTGCTATGCTTAGTGTGCGACTCGTTGGTTTTTTTTTTTTTTTATTTAGGGTTAGGTTAGATTAAAAAAAGGGATCCTCCCCCAGCCCCAGTATAAACTAATACTAATAATTATAGAACTAATAACCAACTCATTACTTCGTATTATCTGGATCCAAAGAGCCAGTCACTATATGATGATGTTTCGATCATATCGTTGTAGCAACTGAAATATTTTTACATAAAAGATAAATCAATCAGATTATATTATAAGTATATAATAAGTATAAGGTTGTGAAGCAAAAAGAAATGGATATAGATAAAAGGAAGGGTGAGAGAAAGAGAAAAAGAGAATATCAACGATATATGATTCAATATGATGTATGGTCTATGAATCATCTCATAAAAGGCAATGTAATAAAGCATAAATAGGGATTCGTCCATAACAGAATTAGTAAAATAATTAGACGCATCCAAGTCATAAGAAAAATCAAAATAATAAAGAGCACCGGGCCAATAAAGACTGAGGAAATTGGCTCAGGAACAAATTGAATAAGGAGCTCTATTGCAAAGTTCGGGCCTAGCCATTAATAGAGAAGCGATGGGAACGACAGAACCTGTGACTGCAGAAGATTCGATTGAAAACGAATCCTAATGATTCATTGGGTGGGATGGCGGAACGAACCAAGAGCCAATTCATTTATTCTGAGAGGTCGCAGGTCGACCCTACAAATGAAACAGATACGGAAAGAGTCAATATTCGCCCGCGAAAGCTTATTGGATTGTTAAGTTTTGGACAATTCAATATCAATAAATTCAATATCAATAAAGGTAAAAATCAAAATTTATGAATTCTAAAAAAAAACATTAAAGTATTAAAGTATAATAGAAATATGCTTCGAATTTTATATTTTTATATACAAACAATACATATACAAACAAGATATAACAATTCCTGCGTGACAGATTTGATCTCAAAAAAAAATCCCACGATTCAGCGTATTATTCATTAAATATATCTTATCTATCATTTTTTTTTATCGTTTCATTCGCGAGGAGCTGGATGAGAAGAAACTCTCATGTCCGGTTCTGCAGTAGAGATGGCATTGAGAAAGAACCATCAACTATAACCCCAAAAGAACCAGATTCCGCAAACAACATAGAGGAAGAATGAAGGGAATATCTTATCGAGGCAATCGTATTTGTTTTGGTAGATATGCTCTTCAGGCACTTGAACCCGCTTGGATCACATCTAGACAAATAGAAGCGGGGCGACGATCAATGGCACGATATGCACGTCGTGGTGGAAAAATTTGGGTACGTATATTTCCAGACAAACCTGTTACAGTAAGACCTACAGAAACGCGTATGGGTTCGGGGAAAGGATCTCCCGAATATTGGGTATCTGTCGTTAAACCAGGTCGAATACTTTATGAAATGGGTGGAGTATCAGAAATTGCAGCCAGAGAAGCTATTTCAATAGCTGCGTCCAAAATGCCTATACGAACTCAATTCGTTATTGCGGGATAGGAATGTGTAACCAAAAGAAAGGGCCTTTTTTTGTTATGATGAAAAAATATCTGAGGGTTTTTTTATTTCTGAACAAACAATATTTCTTTTTTTTTTTTTCACGCAAAGGGCGAAGATAAAAAAAATGATTCAACCTCAAACCTATTTAAATGTAGCAGACAACAGCGGGGCTAGAGAATTAATGTGTATTCGAATCATAGGAGCTAGTAATCGACGATATGCTCATATTGGTGACATTATTGTTGCTGTAATCAAAGAAGCAGTGCCCCATATGCCTCTACAAAGATCAGAAGTGGTCAGAGCTGTAATTGTACGTACACGTAAAGAACTCAAACGTGACAACGGTATGATAATACAATATGATGACAATGCAGCCGTTGTCATTGATCAAGAAGGAAACCCAAGAGGAACTCGAGTTTTTGGTGCGATCGCTCGAGAATTGAGACAATTGAATTTTACAAAAATAGTTTCATTAGCTCCTGAGGTATTATAAATACTAATAGATGAGACTGTGGTCTAGCAGGGTATCGGAAATATATTCAATTAATTAGTAGAATTTGTCTCACGCATATACCTTTAATTTACTAATATAAAATAGAATTATAGAATAATAATTCATAAACATAAAATAAAAAAGTAGAACATGTTGATTATATAAAAATTCGGAGGCACCGACAATTACAGCTTGTCATGGGTAGGGACACTATTGCCGACATAATAACTTCTATACGAAATGCTGACATGGATAAAAAGGGAACGGTTCGAATCGCATCTACGAATATTACCGAAACCCTTGTTAAAATACTTCTACGAGAAGGCTTTATTGAAAATGTGAGAAAACATCGAGAAAGCGAGAAAAATTTCTTGGTTTCAACTCTGCGACATAGAAGGAATAGGAAAGGACCGTATAGAACTATTTTAAAACGTATCAGTCGACCCGGTCTACGAATCTATTCCAACTATCAACGAATTCCTAGGATTTTAGGAGGAATGGGGATTGTAATTCTTTCTACTTCTCGCGGTATAATGACAGACCGAGAGGCTCGACTGGAAGGAATCGGGGGAGAAATTTTGTGTTATATATGGTAATCTTTCTGGTATCCGAATTGAATCCGTAACTTCCTGTTTGTTTTGTGAAAAAAGAGAAAGGGCGGGTTGTCTAATATCACTCCTCCTCCATTAGTTGATACTTCAAGGGGGTTATCTGGAATGAAAGAACAAAAGTGGATTCATGAAGGTTTAATTACTGAATCACTTCCCAACGGTATGTTTCGAGTTCGTTTAGATAATAAGGATCTGATTCTAGGTTATGTTTCAGGAAGGATACGACGTAGCTTTATACGAATACTACCGGGTGATAGAGTCAAAATTGAAGTAAGTCGTTATGATTCAACCAGGGGACGCATAATTTATAGACTCCGCAACAAAGATTCGAACGATTAGGTGGCTTTTGCTACATTCCTTTCGTTCGGATACAATTCGGGGTTCAAAATTTCAAGAGACTTATTTTCTTCTAAAGAGTAGATTCGTAATTAAGGTAAGGAAAAACAAATTATGAAAATAAGGGCCTCCGTTCGTAAAATTTGTGAAAAATGTCGACTGATCCGTAGGCGGGGACGAATTATAGTAATTTGTTCTAACCCAAGGCATAAACAGAGACAGGGATAATCTTTCTAAAACTAAAAAGGGACTCTCCGAGGTACCCAATGCACAAAAAAAAAAAAGATCTGTTTTGACATGAAATGGATATATCCGTATATCTCTGACTCTTATTTATGAGATGATAAAATATGACAAAACCCATATCAAGAATTAGTTCACGTAGGAATGGACGCATTGGTTCACGTAAGAATGGACGTAGAATACCAAAAGGAGTTATTCATGTTCAAGCAAGTTTCAACAATACCATTGTAACGGTTACAGATATACGGGGTCGGGTGGTTTCGTGGTCCTCCGCTGGTACTTGTGGATTCAAGGGCACAAGAAGAGGGACGCCTTTTGCTGCTCAAACCGCAGCGGCAAATGCTATTCGTACAGTAGTAGATCAGGGTATGCAACGCGCAGAAGTCAGGATAAAGGGTCCTGGTCTCGGAAGAGATGCAGCATTACGAGCCATTCGTAGAAGTGGTATACTTTTAAGTTTTGTCAGAGACGTAACCCCTATGCCGCATAATGGATGCAGACCTCCTAAAAAAAGACGTGTATAGAAATAAGAATTGAACGTATTTCAAGAGAAATAAATGATTCAATGATCTGATCAAACAATATTACTATGCTTCGAAAGGAAGTAGCAGTATCTACTCGGACACTACAGTGGAGGTGTGTTGAATCAAGAACAGACAATAAGTGTCTTTATTATGGACGTTTTGTTCTGTCTCCGCTTATGAAAGGTCAAGCCGATATGATCGGCATCGCGATGAGAAGGGCTTTGCTTGGAGAAATCGAAGGAACATGTATAACACATGCAAAATCTGAAAAGATACCACATGAATATTCCACCATAGGCGGTATTGAAGAATCAGTACATGAAATCTTAATGAATTTGAAAGAAATTGTCTTGAGAAGTAATCTGTATGGAACTTGCGATGCATCTATTTGCGTCAAGGGTCCTGTAAACATAACTGCTAAAGACATCATCTCACCGCCTTCTGTGGAAATCGTTGATACTACACAGCATATAGCTAGCCTGACGGAACCAATCGATTTGTGTATTGGATTACAAATCGAGAGGAATCGAGGATATCGTATGAAAACGCCAAATAGCGCTCAAAAGGGAAGTTATCCTATAGATGCGGTATTCATGCCTGTTCGAAATGCGAATCATAGTATTCATTCTTATGGGAATGGGAATGAAAAACAAGAGATACTTTTTCTCGAAATATGGACGAATGGAAGTTTAACTCCTAAAGAAGCACTTCACGAAGCCTCCCGTAATTTGATTGATTTATTTATTCCTTTTCTACATGCGGAAGAACAAGA